TTAAGTCTTCAATAAAATACTGCTTATAGAAATATCAATAACCCGTCATTTTAAATTATGAAAAAAATAAAATTAGACATTCTATTAGTTTAGTTGATGAATTATGACACTAATTCTATCTCTATGACTATCCATATACGAAAGAAAAAAAAAGATCTTTTTTTTTTTTAATTATATTCTTTCTATTTTTTTTTTTTTCATTCCTATTCTTCTTTCTTTTCTGAAAAAAAAAAGGGGGGGGAGCTTACAAAATAAAAGATTATTTCGTTTCCGATAGTCATTTATTTGAATCAGTGGATAGGAGTATACTCTGGATCGGAATCGTGGGGAGTACTGCTTAATCATTTCTACTAACTTAAAGCCCCAATTAGTATTCTTGTTATATTATGTGTAAATGTCCTTTGGGATAAATTGCACAATTTCTATTACTAATCCTTTGCGTACTTTGGCGTTTCTAACCGTCCACTCATTTTTGCTAAAACCCCCGCTTTCTGGTAATACATACAAACGCTAGTGAAAACAAAATAGGTTGATTTTTTGAACCCGCTTCAAGCTAGGATGACATGACTAATCAACCAATCTTGGGGTAAACGGTCTCTTCTTCTGTTTATTTATGTTCAACTCTTTAATTCTTCTTATACATTGAAGACGAGACTCAATAATTTTACTGCGAATCTATATATTATATAGCTATAGCTGTTTTTTTTTTTTCACTCATATAACTATCTAATTTAATTCATTAATCCGAATAATTAATAAAAAAATGAAGATATGTATGCAATTTATTCCCCTTCTTTTTCTATAAAGACTAGAAAGAAAAGAATAAGGAAAAGTTTATGTTTCAACGAATCGCACGTAGAGATATTGATAATACACATAGAGTTAATGGTATTTCATAACTAATCGATTGAGCAGCAGCTCGTAGACCACCTAAAAAGGAATATTTATTATTTGAACCATATCCTGACATAAGAAGTCCAATGGGAGCAATACTTGAAACCGCAATCCATAAAAAAACTCCGATATTGAGATCGGTTAAAACAAGACGATAGTCAAAAGGAATTACTAAATAACTTAGCAGAATAGATATGACTGCTATGGATGGTCCGATACTAAATAAACTAGTATCTCCTCTAGATGGAAGAAGATTCTCTTTGAAAAGTAGTTTTGTCCCATCTGCTAGAGCTTGAAGAACTCCTAAAGGACCGGCATATTCAGGTCCAATACGTTGTTGTAGCCCTGCGGATATTTCTCTTTCTAACCATACAATTACTAATACGCCTATTGTAATTCCCAATACAAGAGTCAAAATAGGGACAAGCGCCCATATAATTCCATAGACCCCTTTTAAAGATTCCACTCTGTAAAAAGAATTGATATCTTGTATTTCCGTTGTATCAATTATCATTTCAACGATCAACTTCTCCCATAATGATATCTATGCTACCTAGTATTGTCATAATATCAGCCAATTTCATTCTTTTAATTAACTGAGGAAGAATTTGCAAATTGATAAAACCTGGCGGGCGAATTTTCCATCTCCAAGGAAAACCATTCTGATCCCCTATCAGAAAAATTCCCAATTCACCCTTTGGGGCTTCGACTCTTACATAAAGTTCTTGTTTCGGCAATTCAAAAATAGGAGAAGGTTTTTTACTAATGAATCGGTATTCAAAATCATGCCATTCTGGATACCTTTCTCTATCAAAGTATCGAAGTTCTAGATTCTCATAGGGCCCCCCCGGAATTCCTTCTAGAGCCTGTTGAATAATTTTTATGGATTCTGTCATTTCACCAATTCGGACTAAATAACGAGCTAATGAATCCCCTTCTTTTTGCCATTGGACTTCCCAATCCAATTCGTCGTAACACTCATAATGATCAACTTTACGAAGATCCCATTGTATTCCGGAAGCTCGCAACATTGGTCCTGATAAACCCCAATTTATTACTTCGTCTCTACCAATAATGCCTACACCTTCAACGCGTTCTAAAAAAATTGGATTTCGTGTAATAAGTTTTTGATATTCAGTAACTCCTGTTAAAAAATAATCGCAGAAATCCAAACATTTATCTATCCACCCATGAGGTAGATCAGCCGCTACTCCTCCGATACGAAAATAATTATGCATCATTCTCATACCAGTGGAAGCTTCGAATAAATCATATATAAATTCTCTTTCTCGGAAAATATAGAAGAAAGGAGTTTGTGCACCAATATCTGCCATAAACGGGCCGAGCCATAACAGATGAGAAGCTATACGACTCAATTCCAACATAATTACTCTGATATAACTGGCTCTTTTAGGTACTTGAATATTTCCTAACTGTTCTGGCCCATTTACAGTTATTGCTTCTGTGAACATAGTAGCTAAATAATCCCAACGAGTTACATAAGGAAGATATTGTATAATTGTTCGGTTTTCCGCAATTTTTTCCATCCCCCTGTGTAAATAACCCAATATTGGTTCACAGTCAATAACATTTTCACTGTCCAGAGTAACGATGAGTCGAAGAACACCATGCATTGACGGGTGGTGGGGGCCCATATTAACTATCATGAGATCTTTTCTTGTAGCTGGTATATTCATAAGTTTTTCCTCGATTCATTCTTCCATGAATTGCGTAAAACAAAAAAAAATTCATCAAAATTCAAGATCTAATAAATCAAATAATTCAAAATGACTTTTCAAATTAACGAATTTTTGATTCCCGAATACTCAATTGATTAATTAAGTATTTATAACGTACTCTATTTTTCTTTGACAAATAAGACAGCAACCGTTGACGTTTTCCCAGAATTTGACGTAGACCCCTTTGAGATAAATAGTCTTTTCTGTGCAATTCTAAATGTGAAGTAAGTCTTCTTATTTTATTGGTGAAACTCAATATTTGGAATTCAACGGATCCCCTGTTTTCTTCTTTTTCTTTTTCTGAAAAAACGGAAATGAATGCATTTTTTATCATAAAAATGAATTGTCCCTTTCTCTTTTTTTTTAGATATTTTTATCGATATATTTCTTGATCAGTAATAATAATGCCACTCATTTGAATTTGATATACACAAGATTCTTAATGAAATTAAGAATCTTTTTATTTTTGTAAAATGACTTACTTTAGTAATCAATAATCAATATCATTTTTATAATGAATTGGATTCGAATTGGATTTGAATCGGATATCGTATACAAAAGTATGGTCTATTTCTGTATTCACAAAAAATTAAAAAAAAAATTCGATCTTAAAATAAATAAGAAGATCTTATTGATTCATTTTTAGATCGAATTTTGAATATAATTTTAATATAATAAATACAATGACTCATTAAATTAGTAAGTATTGTGTATCAGAATGAAATGGAAATGTAAGATAATGGGTATGTTTATTTCTTTGTCTTCATATACTTGACATGGTACGGGAATATAGTCAAAATGTACCATTAATCAATTTGCAATCGCGGATACATACGAATTCTGGTCATACTAAAACGACTACCATTAGTGGTATCAAACCAATAGCGATTCAGACAAGCTAAATCTTCTAATCGATAATTAGACCAAAGAAAGAACTTTAATTTAATTAGTTTCTTTTTATCGTTATCCAAAATTTTTCTTTTATTCAACACGCAATTTTTTATCCTATTTCCATTGAAAAATACTGTATTTCTATAGATACTGTTTATATCCCTAGAATTGAAAAAAAATAGAATTCTCAATTCTCTACGACGCTTTGGGGATAAAATATTTTCAAGAACAAGCAAATCATAATGATTTTTGTCTATATTTCCAGTCATTTTTTGATGTATTGCAATGGATTCATAAAAATTTTTCTTATTCTTGTTAGCATAGCCATAACTTTTTTCTAGGTATCTTTGATTAATTTGGTGATTATTCGTATGAACCAATGAAATACCTATGGTTTGATATATATCAAATTGTCCATCATTTTTTACAGACAGACGAACTGGTTCGATAATAAATGTTCCCCTTTTTATCAATTTTGGAAGAGTTAAATCCTTCTGGATCATCATACTATCCAGATTCATTTCGTTTCTTTGAATAGCGGATATAGCAATCTCTTTTGGATTGTCCAGTCTAAGGAGGAGGCAATATACTTTGATGTTATTGAATATTCTTTGATTTAAAATTAAAGAATCATTCCATCTCCATTGAAAACGCAAATACTTTTTTAAGAAAAACGCAAACTCTGCTTCTAGGTTATTCTTGTATTGCTTTTTGTTTCTATGTTTTTTCATGTCTGATTCCGTAGAACTTTGTTCACCATCTTTTTTTTGGTTTGAGAGAGCGGATTTAATAGAGGGTGGTTCGACTAATTTTTTTTCTCCTTGTTTTTTTTCTCCTTGATTTCTATTTTCTAATTTAAGAGTTTTTTTTTTCGAAAAAAAAAAAAGAGATATTTTTTTTTTTTCAGCGGTGCTTTTATGTTTATTAATATTTTGGTTTACATTAAAATTGAAAAGAAGTAATTTGATTGGTATGGTCCAGGGTTTAATCTTATATGTATTATAAAATATCTCAAATTCTGGGAATAACAAAAATGCTATGGAGCGACTTAGTATTTTATCATTCATTCCCATCCAATTCCAATGAGCAAGAGACTTTGCTTTATTGAATGGGTGAATTTTTTGATGAATCGTGAGAGAAAAAAGACCTTTTTTTTTTTTATAAAATTTATCAATTATTTGATAATTATTAACACTAATCTTAGTATTCTTATTCCTCTTAGTAGTATTTTTATTCCTCTTAGTGATGGTATCAATATTAATGTAATCCTTAATATCAATCTTATTTTTAACACAAAAATTTAGAATTTTCCAATAAAAATATTTTCTATCCGGACTTTTTTCTATATCTATACTATTCTTTTCTACTTGATAATTATTGATAAGGATATCTTCTATCATATCAAATAGTTTACGTTTAGGCGTATTGTTATTGTAAGTATAAGAAATCTTTTTGTTCTTATTTACTTGTAATGGCAATCCATAAATATATGAGTTTTTTTCATCTTCATAATTAATAGATTTATACGATAAAAGATCATATTGATATTGTTTTTTTAATTTTTTTTTTGTTTTTAGTAATGAATCTATTTCAAAATCATTTTGTTTTTCATAATGAATGAATTGGTTTTTTTCATATAAATCACATTTGTCTAAATCTTTATTTTTAGCCATACGACATTGATATTGATTGACTCTATTTCGCCATTTTTGTGATATTAATCTAGACCATCTAATCTGAGATAAATCATATTGAGAATGACCCTTTAGCCAGTTTTTCCATTCATTAATTATAATTAACGAATTTCGAAGGTTCTTATGTTGTCTTAATTCGGAATCAAACATTCTTTGCGTTCCAACAAAATATTCTTTAATTTGATTCTTAAGACTAAAAGATGTTCCGTAATAGTTAAAGACAGATCTTAACTTATATAAATTACTGACTTGGATTTGTGATAATTTGTAAAATACATAGGCTTGTGATAAGTAAGATAAGTCCCCCCAAATATGTGAATTTTTATTATTATTAATAAGATTAATAAGAAAAAGTGACTTTTTTATAGTCAAAGTAAAGTTAATTATATTTTGATTTGTTTTATCAATTCTTTCTTGATTTGCTTCATTATTGTAAATATATTTATTCAATTTTTGGTTTTTTAATTTACGAAAAATGATTCTAAATATAATAATGAGACATAGAAAGATATATATGGATAGTTTTTCAATCAAAAATTTAAAAAAAAAATGTAATTTACGAAGTAATTGAAGATTTTTTCTTTTGAATATCCGCCAAATGTTTTTTGGTGATTCTAATTTTTTATCTTCATAACTTATTTTGGTCGGGCTAATATTTATCTCTCGAATTAGAAACTCTATTTGCTTATCTTTTTTCATTTTTTCTATTTCAGTTATGATTGTGTTTGTTCTATTAGTTAGATTTTTCATTTTTTTTTCTGTCAATGAGTAAGTTGCACAATCTATAAATGGAATTTGAATAGACGATTCGGAAATAATTTGATTATGGATTATCGAATTTCTTTCTTTTTTAGGTTTACTCAATTCATATCTTTCTATTTTATTCAATGCAAATGATAAAATTTGGTTTCTTTTTGAGAGTTCTTTGATTCTTTTTTTTAGAAAGAAAATGTTTTTGATGACCCATTTTTTTGTTTCTTTTGATATATTTAGAAAAAATTTTGTTCTTTTTTTTAAAACTCTTAGAACTAAAAAACATTTTTTTTGCAATTTTAATTTTATTTTTTTGAATTTTTTGAAAATGGGTTCAAAAAATGAAATTGGTTTTCGGGGAGAACCAAAAGGTAATTTAGTTTCCATTCCCCAAACTGTTAAAAAACAAAAATCATTTTTTTGTTTTTTCCCTTTCTTTTGAATTGGATCTTTATTAGAGAATCGTAACTTAGATCTGTGCCAAGGTTTCAGACGAAAAGGAAATAGAATCTTTATCTGAATACCGTCTGTTAACCAGTTTTTCGGAAATTCGTCTTCTGATAATTGAACGCCATTATAGGTGCATTTAATATAAATTTCTTTAGTCCAATCCTTTAAATCCTCAGACCATTCGGGAAATTGAAATAATAGTATACGAACAAGATTTTTAGATATTATTAATGAAGGTAATATAATATATTTTCTAAGAATTGATTGGATTACTAATGCAAAACCTCTTATTACTTGAGCAAATATAATGTTATCCCAAAGTTCCGCTATTTCTATACGAGTTTGTTTCTCTTTTTGGAATGGTTTTCTTTTGTACTCCTCTTCTTTCTCACTTTCTTTTGTTTTTTCCTTTGTATGATCCGAAATTCTTAATTTATTCTTTTTCCAAATCAAATTTATAAAAATAAAGATTCTTTTCATTAGATCGGGGATATCAAAAGAAAAGAGGGGAGGTTTGTCTATTCTATCCAAAAAAAGGGGGGAATGCACACTTGCTTGAAACAGTTCCAAAATAATTATTTTACGCCTTTGAGCTCGTATAGAACCTTTTATTATATCTCGACGAAAATCTGGTTGTTGTGAATAACGTATCAAAGCCAACTCTTCAGCTTGATCAGAATTATCAGTCTCTTTTTCATTTTCATTAGTCTCAGGATCGGTATTCTCCGGACTCTTAGTAAAAATTACGACACGTTTGGCTTTTCGTGAACGAATTTGATAATCCGTTGCCCTATTTCCTTCAGTTGCTACTTCCTGTTGTTCCAATTCGTCGATTAATTTGTATGACCATTCAGGAACTTTTTTATTTATTTCTTTTATTCCAATATATTCTTTGCTAATTGTTTTATCCTTAGTATCAGTTATAACTGCATTGATTAAAAATTGAAAAATTTTTATTCGATCTTCTGAATTAATTCTTACTTGTTTGTTTTCCGGAAATAAAGAAAGTCCTTTCAAATTTAAATTTGATGTTGATTTTCCTCCAAACTTGTTAATTATGTTTAAGAAATAACTAATTT